CTCGCGGTAAAATACCTCCTACTATGCTCAGTGGGGGAATAATACCTAAGCCTGAGAAGGCTCCAGAATCTTTTCGATTGCTCGTTCGAGAACTACAATCTTTAGCTCTGGAACTGAATCATTTCCTTATATCTCAAAAGAACTTCCAAATTAATAGAGAGGAAGTTTAATCTGAATTAATCAAAACTTTTATTGTATAATCATAATCAATGGACCCAAAGTATTATGTGACTCTCATTAAGCAATTCGAATTACCTCTGAGAATCTATGATTGCTTCAAAAGAGCAGAGATGGATCTATTATTCGATCTTTTGGTCGCGGATCCCGAAGACCTTCCCAGACTCGAAGATTTTGAAGATAGGTATCTAGAAGAGACCTACAGAAAAATAGGTGTTTTTAGTTGAAAGTACTTTCACGAAAACAAAAAAGGGTGGAAATATTATGTGGCTCTCATTGAGGAATTAGAAGAATTGGCCCCGAGAATCTATAATTGCCTCAGAAGAGCGAATAGAATAGGAAGATATTATTCCCTTTACTCACAACTACCGAAAATCTTCTGAAAATCAAAGGTTTTCAGAAAGAGTAGATAGAGTATATAAGAGAGATCTACCTACATATAGGCATTTTGATTTTACCTGCACTTACTTTCAACAAAAGGAATCTTGAAATCCGATTAATTATTGTTCGAACTGGATATTGCTAGGCAAAAAACAAGCTCGTATTTTATCTTCAGTACCTTTTCTTAATCTTCTTGATTGCTCGTTCGAAAACTACGACTTTAGCTGTGTAATTGAATCATTTCCTTATATCTGAGAAGAACTTCCAGATTAATAGGAAGGAAGCTTAATCGGAATGAATCGGAACTTTTCTTCTATGATCGACCGATATAAACATCAACAACTTCGAATTGGATTAGTTTCTCCTCAACAAATAAGTGCTTGGGCCAATAGAATCCTACCTAATGGAGAGATAGTTGGAGAGGTGAAAAAACCCTCTACTTTTCATTACAAAACCTATAAACCAGAAAAAGATGGATTATTTTGTGAAAGAATTTTTGGGCCTATAAAAGATGGAATTTGTGCTTGTGGAAATTCTCGAGGAAGCGGAGATAAAAAAGAAAACCCTCTATTTTGTGAACAATGTGGAGTTGAATTTGTTAATTCTTGGAGACGAAGATATCAAATGGGCTACATCAAACTAGCATGTCCAGTAACCCATGTGTGGTATTTGAAACGTCTTCCTAGTTCGATTGCGAATCTTTTAGATAAACCTCTTAAAGAATTAGAGGGCCTGGTATACTGCGATGTGTGACTTGATCGAAATTCAGATTTGACAGATTCGGAATGAGAAACTGTCATCCCATTCAATCCAATTGGGATGCCCTGTACCTGACATGTCTCTTGGGAAGAGTAACATGAAACTCAGAATTATGAGTGTATTCAATACTCTCAAATAAAAGGGGGAATTGATCTATGGTCGATTTCGTAACAACTAAATAAGAATTGTTAGTTAGTTGTACCTCGTCAAATCTTTTGTGGAATTATTCCTTTCTTTTCGAAATAAATTAGGTTTAAGTAAGCAAATAGCAACGCAACTATGTCATGGTTACAGGAGTCTATCCATCGCATATAGGCTTTAAGGACATCATAAACCGTCGAGGTAAAGTTGGGACCTAAAAGATCGAATGGAACGATTCATAGACAAGTAAATCCCTTATGAATTCCAAGATACTGTCCTAATTAAATTAAGGGAATTCATCATTTAAAGGGAAGTAGACGACTCAAGAATTTCACATTTCCTTTACCTCGTAATTGAATAAAGAATTCAGAAACTCTAAATAAAAGGAAGAAGAAAATGAAATCTTGCTTGGTTTTCACTGGGAACTTGAGTAAGGAGTAGATCTTTTTGGGGTTTTATAGAAGTTGAAAATGAGAACTCGCCTCTTTATCTTTATTTGGTGTATCTACTTGAGCCGGATGAAAGGAAACTTTCATGTCCGATTTTGAAGGGGGGAGATCCTATAGGGCCCTATCCCAATTTTTCTTTTGCTAGGCCCGTAGCTAAAAAACCTACTTTCTTACGATTACGAGGTACATTCGAATATGAAATCGAATCCTGTAAAGCCAGCATCCCACTTTTTTTTACGCGATTTAGAAGACTACCTAGAGAGGGCTTCTTTCGAACTCGAGAGATCTTTACTGGAGCAGGTGCGATTCGCGAACAACTAGCCGATCTAGATTTACGAAGTATTCTAGATTATTCATTGGTAGAATGGAAAGAATTAGAGGAAGAAGGGCCCACAGGGAAAAAATCGAAAGATCAAAAAATTGGAAGAAGAAAGGCTTTTTTGGTTAGACGCATGCAATTAGCTAAGCATTTAATTCAAACAAATATAGAACCAGAATGGATGATTTTGTGTCTATTACCAGTTCTTCCTCCCGAGTTAAGACCGATGATTCAACTAGATGGGGGTAAGCTAATGAGCTCGGATATTAATGAA